TTCGCTTTAGCCAATGACGCAATCAGAGGAATAATTGGAATAAAGGTATTAACTTTCTTAATAGCATTATTGATTAGAAATGAATTTTCTAACATTTGACTCCGTACCACTGAAGGGTTCATTCCCAGGTTTGAAAGATAGCCCAAAAATTCAAAAGAATGATTGGATGATTGGTTTATATAAATCTTTCTTGGATAAAACCACAGCGAAAAATGCCATTGCCAAAAAGTGATAAGGTAATATTTCCATTTATTCATGAAAAGAGGTGTCCCTTTTGAAGCCAGAATGGCTTTTCTTTGATACCTAATATAATGGATGCAAGGTTCCTTGACCAACCACAGGTTCGCCCGAAAATCCTTAACTTTTACAAAGATATTCACAAGACGTTCTACTTTTCCATAGAAATAGATTCTTTCAAGAAAAACACCAAAGGGTGTTGATCGTAAATGAGAAGATTGGTTACGTAGAAAGACGAAAACTGATTCGTATTCACATACATGAGAATTATATACGAATAAGAATAATCTTTGATTTCTTTTTGAAAAAGAGGAACTGGCTTTCTTTGGAGTAATAAGACTACTCCAACTCCAATACTTATTCAGAAAGAATCGTAATAAATGCAAAGAAGAGGCATCTTTTACCCAATAGCGAAGAGTTTGAACCAAGATTTCCACATGGACGCGGTGGGGTATTAGTATATCTAATAAAAAATTTAAATGTGAAAAGTTATCCTCTAAAAAGGGAAATATTGAATGAATTGACCGCAAATTCTGAGATTTTACTATCTTTTTATTTGTCCCTTCTAGACACGATATTAATCTTAGAGAAAATGGAATTTCCACAATAAAAGTAAACCCCTCTGATATGATTTGAGAATACAAATTTTTGTTGCGCACCCTAAATGGATTTTGGTTATAATCATTAGGAGAAATAATCAAATGGTTCTGTTGATACATTCGATTAATTAATCGTTTTACAACCAGTAAACTGGATTTATTGGCATAACCCGGATTTTCCGCCAAAATAGATCTACCGAAACCACGCTCATGAGCAAATGTATAAATATACTCCTGAAAAATAAGTGGATATAAGAAATCCTGTTGTTGAGATTTCTCTAGATATAAATATCTTTGGATTTCCTCCATTTGAAATTTGATTTGAATCAAAAGTAGAAGGTTGGGGTGGTTATCGAATGATACATAGTGCGATAAAGTCAAAACAAGCTATTCTAGTAAGAATAGAAAACTCGGAGACAGGTAAACTTATCAACAGACCCTCTACCCCCTACCCTTCCCATTCATTTCCTTTAATTGGTCTATGTTATAGGATAACAAGATGGTTAGAAATCTTTTATTTTTTTAACCTAATCGCTCTTTTGATTTCCGAAAAAACTTTATTTATCAATATACTGCTTCTTTTACACACACCTCTTCATTCCATAATAGAGAATGCTAATAGTTAGGATTCATTAAAAAAATATAGAATCCACTCATGGGGGAGAAGTCTTTCCCGTATTCAGGCACTAATCTATTTTTAACATCTAATTAGATCGGGAAATTATTCAAATTAAGAACAGAAGCTAGTTGCTTTTTCTTTCTAATAATTAATTGAAGCCCTAGGGCCCCTATCCATTTATGCATTCGACCCAACTTTATTTGGTTCCGTTCCAAGAATTCTAACAAGATTTTGTATCGCTCCGAGAAGAATGAAATATCCCCAGAACTCTCTATTGATACGACATGCTATTTTTTCCATTTATTCCCTTTTAGGATCAGTCGTGGTCTTACAAACTTTACCAATGGTATGGACGAATTTCTCACTTCACCCAAATGTGTAAAAGATTCTAGCCGCACTTAAAAGCCGAGTACTCTACCGTTGAGTTAGCAACCCGAAGAAAATCCCGATTAAACAAAACTTCAACTACAGGGAGAAACAATCAAAATCAATTTAATTCAATTTAAACAAAGAGAAAGAAGATTATACAAGTTAATCAAACCGTTGAGCTAACAAATCTACAAAAAGGATTTTCTAAGGGATTCGAAACATAAAATAAAAATGATTAGATGAAAATACAAGAAATTCCCAGATAAAAGAAAAAACCTATAGAACGTTATAAATTGATAGAGCACTTCTTGTGTTATCTACCCTTTTTTAACCAAAAAAACTTCTTGTATCAAAGAAAGCATGATTTGCACTTTGAATTAAAGTAAAAAACCGATGGGACAGAAATAAAGCTAAATAAACATAAACCCGGTTCACTTATTACGTTACGATGAATTATATTTGTTCAATACAATGTTGTCAATATAAATGTTGAGAAAAGAGCACAGTACAATATAAAAAATAAATTGCATTGAAATATATTTTCAATTCTTTGAATTTCAATTTAACAACGATATTCCAAATTGTTTTGGTTTAGGTTGACACTACATAACATATCTAATCTACCTAGGTAGAATAAAGGATAAATCGAAGAATAAAAAAGGAGTAGTTATATATAACGGCTTTTTTATTTAGTCCATAATGTATTTCATCAATTTAAGTGGAATAAGTAAAGTGAATTCCTTGTTGGTTAATCGAGTTACAACAAAAACCGCACAATTGATGAAGTAAATGTCCGAATTGGGTTGATAGATCAATAAACTCAAGTTTTGTCGTTCTAGGCCATCGTATTCGACGTAAACAATAATAAATAAATACGAATACAGCATATATATAAAGGGGGGATCAAAAAAACAAATCAGAGAAAAATTATACAAAGTTATATACAAGCTGCGACCCCCCATATGATATGGTATTTCTTTAATTAAATTTCATTTAATTAGGCAGAAGTTCCTTAAAAAGTTCCGCTTTATTTAAAAGATTATGAACCGTTCCTGTAGGTTGAGCACCCCTTTCAAGGAAATATAGAATAACAGGAACATTTAAATAAGTTTGATTTTTTATTGGATCATAAAAACCCACTTTTCTAAGATCTTTTCCTTCTCTTCGGGATCGAACATCAATTGCAACGATTCGATAGATGGCTCATTGGAATAGATGTAGATGAATAACACCCCCCCTAGAACCGTATAAGAGGTTTTCTCCTCGTACGGCTCGAGAAAAAATGATTTGATTCGAAGTTTTGTCTATGTCTATGTATGCAATTCTAATAACAAATGGGCCTAAAAAATCAACTAGACTATGATTTCGATTTCAGTCTTTTTTCTTGCCGAGAAGGAAGAAAGAAACCATCCGTACTCATAACTCAAGTTGGATAACTCTTCAAATAGTTCAAAGGAAAAATTTGGAGTCCATTTTATTTATTGAGTAGTCTTTCCCCCTTTCTGTTAGTCTGATCCCGCTAGGGAGACTCTCGAGAGAATTATAAAGGGTATTTCCTTGTTCGTAGATACTTTAATCCTTAATTTTAAATCATTGGGTTTAGACATTACTTCGGCGCTTCTTAATTCTTTCAAAATGGCAGCAACAAACCCCTTAGTTGATTTATTTCTAGCCAAGAATCGTATAGGCAGTTAATTCCCGCGCGATGCACCTTGAATCGAAAAAGTTTGCTCAATCCGACCAAATTTCCAATTCAAAAGCAAAACTTGGTCGGATTTGATCCTTTCTATTTATAACTTATATATATATATAGAAGATATATTTACGAAGTTGTTCCAATTAATTGGCATTAACCCTAGATCCTTTTCCCCCAGAAATGAATTAATCCTTTCTACCCGAGCTCCACCGTAAACTATATTACAACCCAACAAAAAATGTTGAGTTCAAGTGTAACAGAACAAACAATGTCGAGCCAAGAGCACCCTCATTCCTAGACAAATGAAAGGTGGTGGGGTTTTAATCCACAATGGACCGTGTCCTTCAAGTCGCACGTTGCTTTCTACCACATCGTTTCAAACGAAGTTTTACCATAACATTCCTCTAATTTTGAACCGGTATGGAATTGATTCAATCATGGAATCATGAATAGTCATTGGTTCTGCTCTCCATAGACTCTGACTACGAAAATCAAAATAAAAATATAGGGTCAGTTTTAACTTTAAATTAAATAATGAAAGGATTACAAATTTACAAAAACCAAAAAATTCTTGTCATTGAAATAAAACTATACATACTTTATAAAAATAAACTAAATATTTCCTCATTTTATACGAGGAAATTATTGATATGTATTTTGTTTAAAATGGGATTGGGTAATTATTTAAAGAATCGACTCTTATCATAAAATGAATAACAAAGCATAGAATAAACCCCCCTGCCTCAATCATTACATAGATTCCCAGTTTAAAATTAGATCCAAACACAAAATACCCAACTAAAACGAGATTTAAAGAAAAAACATACATTTATTGTCTCTTTCACATATTTCTATATGATAATGATATGGAACTTGATCGTTTGTTAATGAGATTCAGACAGACACAGATATTAAAATTAATACGGATTGACTCCTAACCACCCCCGACTTCTTTATATGAAAATAATGAAACATAAAAATGGGGAATTGGGAATAATGAAACATAAAAACGGATATGCGCTGGGACAGAAGGATTCGAACCTCCGAATAGCGGGACCAAAACCCGTTGCCTTACCGCTTGGCTACGCCCCATTTTAATTTTTAATCTACGCTAAGAAACAATAATATTGGTATTAGTTGTTTGTCAACTCTAATACAAATATCCTATATATCTATAGAATAGATTGGTACTGGGATTTTGATACATATAGATATAGAATTCAACTTAATTTATTGATCATTACATAGAATTCAATTAAGATATTGTATGAAAGTATGATTTCTTCTATTCTCCTTTGAGAATTGGAGGATTTTTGGTTGGGTGGATTCAAAGAAAAAGAAGGATTTTTTGTCTACCTTACTTACTTTCTTCCTTTTTACTTATATCAAAAACTCAATCAAAACGCAATTATCTCAAAGAACAAAATGTCCGTTATGCTTAATACCGTTAGTTTGGTCTGTATTAATTCTGCCCTTTATC